TTTCTCTTACTTTATTTTTGTTCATACTACCTATAATGATTGATAATTCACAAATTTTCAATTGAAATTTGTGATTCTTGAAACGAGTATTTTTTTTGTCTAGGTCTATCTCTTTTAAAAATGAAAAAATTGAAACTTAGGGAAGTACTTTAAAAACATATGTAGAAAAAAATATTTTATTAAGTCCCTTCATGCCTACTATAACTAGTTATTTCGGTTTTCTACTAGCAGCTTTAACTATAACCTCAGCTCTATTTATTGGTCTAAGCAAAATACGGCTTATTTAAAATTAATTGAATGAAGATTCTTTTATAAAAAAAGATTTCTGTGGTATTTCATATGTTTGATAGTTCCTTACCGTGTTAATTACTCATTTGTGATCATTGAGATTCATCGGCAATATAGATTAAGGTTTAGGGATAGATAGTACCTCTCTTTTCCTCCTTTCAAAAATGAAAACAAAAGAAAATTGAAATGATTGAAATTTCTTTATTTGGAATCGTTTTAGGTCTAATTCCTATTACTTTGGCTGGATTATTCGTAACTGCCTATTTGCAATACAGACGTGGTGATCGGTTGGACTTTTGATTAATTAACATCTCTCTCTTTTTTGACTGACCTCTTTCTTGTTTTCATATGCGTGAGGTCGAATTCACATTCCGATTGTTGCTCAATATTTGAAAACTGTGGAAAATCTAATAAACAAGATTGGAAATTGGAATCACGCTCTGTAGGATTTGAACCTACGACATTGGGTTTTGGAGACCCACGTTCTACCGAACTGAACTAAGAGCGCTGTTCCTTTTTTAGAAAAAAAAAAATAGATCTAAAATGGATCCCTTGTTACTGCTCCTCTGAGCAGTAATAGGTAGGGATGACAGGATTTGAACCCGTGACATTTTGTACCCAAAACAAACGCGCTACCAAGCTGCGCTACATCCCTTTCAATTGGTTTACAGTGTCATTGTAGAGAATTCCTGTTTTGTTTTCCACACACACCCTTTTTTTATATACAAAATTCTTTATCTTCTTTTTTTGTTTCATATCAGATAACAAACATAAAAATAATAATAATAACTTTTTTTCACGAGAATTCTTTCTCTTTCAATTTCACATAACACATAAATAGACGTTTCCGTTTGAAAATTGGATCTATAAGATCGTTGTAGTATACAACATTTCAATTCTAATTTTGAAAATGATGGGGTTGGGAGTTACGTATAAAAATAGAAGTACTCCTTAACTGCATGTACATCTGTAGTTATATATTACCATAATAGAATACAATAATGAAGAAAGAAGGAGGATTCAAAATGCGAGATCTAAAAACATATCTTTCCGTAGCACCGGTACTAAGTACTCTATGGTTCGGTTCTTTAGCAGGTTTATTAATAGAGATTAATCGTTTATTTCCAGATGCATTAACATTTCCCTTTTTTCATTCTAGTTATTAACATGAGAAAGGGTGCAAAATTTAGAGATACAATCAACGATCTGTGACTAAATCCCCTTCCTTTTTTCTTTTTTTTTTTTTTTCTACTTAATTAAGTAGAAAAAAAGGGGGAGGGGGAGAAAGAAAAAAAGGTCATAAAAATTAGGGTTCAGGATCCTATTTAATTAGTAATAGAATGAAAATCAAACTGTGGCTAGGGAAAGAGTATCCTATGAGATACTTAAAAAAATACTATACAAAGATTTGAAATATAGTTTTCAAAAAATCATTGTATTGCTTATTATTTTATTTTTATTTAATTACTAATTAATATTCATTGCAAGTAAATATTTCAGAATTTTATTTTGAGTTAACAGCTTCAATTTTTTTTGGTCTTGTTCTTTCTGGATCCTAAAATAGTGAGGTAAATCATAAATCCAAAGGAGGTCTCATGGCCAAGGGTAAAGATGTTCGAGTAACAATTACTTTGGAATGTACCAATTGTGTTCGAAATAATATTAAGAAAGAATCCGCGGGAATTTCCAGATATATTACTCAAAAGAATCGGCACAATACGCCTAGTCGATTGGAATTGAAAAAATTCTGTCCCTATTGTTACAAACATACAATTCACGGGGAAATAAAGAAATAGATCAAATTAAGTGCTTGGATGTCAACTTTTAAGAACAGGAATAATGACAGTATCTATATATTATTACATATATATAAATATAAACAACTAAATCAATAAAAAATCTAATCCTATATTCTTAATTCTATAGAGATAAGGAATAAACAAATTATGAATAAATCTAAGCGACTTTTTCCTAAATCGAAGCGATCTTTTCGTAGACGTTTGCCCCCGATTGGATCGGGGGATCGAATTGATTATCGAAACATGAGTTTAATTAGTCGATTTATTAGTGAACAAGGAAAAATATTATCTAGACGGGTGAACAGAGTGACTTTAAAACAACAACGATTAATTACTATTGCTATAAAACAAGCTCGTATTTTATCTTTGTTACCTTTTCTTAATAATCAGAAACAATTTGAAAGAAGTGAGTCAACCCTTAGAACTACTAGTACTAGCCTTAGAACCAGAAAGAAATAGACTTATTCTTCAATTGAATCAAAATTCTAATCTGAAGGAACTAAAAAAGAGATTACTATTTTGTTCGAAAAACCCAATCAAGAATCCTAATTTGATTGTTGCGGCTGTGTCTGTCATAAGAAAAAAAAGAATTGTCGAAAAAGAATAAACTTGTTTTTAACGAGTATATCCCCCCATTTGGTTTTGACGATTCTTTTTATTTTATCATACTAATTTCTACTCTACCTTCCCTGAGCTCATTCTCCCTAGAACTCTATTGAAAAAATTTTCTTGGATTTCTTTTCTTCCAATCCTCTTATTGTATAACCTCATTCGAAATCGTATAAAGACAACTCCTATTTAATAGAGCTATTTGTGCAAGTATTTTCCGATTAAGAAGTAACTGCTTCTTGTAGAGATTGTGTATGAATTGGTTATAACTATCGAATATCCCCTTTTCACGAATTACTGCATTTATTCGAGTGATCCACAAACGACGAAAATCTCTTTTTCTCCTACCCCGATCCCGATGAGCCGAAACTAAAGCTCTTATTCTCTGTTGAGTCATAGTTCGTGTAAGTCGTGAATGAGCTCCTCGAAAACTTGATGCAAATAAACGAAGTTTTGTTCTACGCCTCCGAGCTATATATCCGCGTTTAATTCTAGTCATTGAATAAATCAAACTTTAATGAATAACTTTTTTCAGTTATTCTTTTCCCCTTTACTAGTCGATTAATAACCAAACGAATGATTCCAATGTATAAAATATAAATTCCAATGGCTTTTGCTACTCTAACCTTCCCCACCACGATTTTTTGCTAGATATTTTTCTTTGCTTTGAAAGCAGAAATTGCATTGCTACTTGATATCAAAAAAATAGAATAACTACAAAAAGTAGTAAATAGAAATAGATAAATAAATAGTGGGTTCCATCGTTTCTATGGTTACTTCTTAAACGGTGAGGTCCTCTCTATACACCGGAGCTCCTTCTTTTAATTAATCAATAAATACTATTGGTAACTTGTACAGTTCACACTCTTTGGCTCTACTTCATCAATATTCTAGTAATAGGTCTTTTACAATGAGATCCACTTTATACAGTAACGGTATTTCATTTTGAAAATTTGTTGGGTAGTTGGCCCTGTTAGTCCGTTCTTGTCTTTCAAGAGTTGAATCTTTTCCTTTAATAAAAAATCGAATTTCCCCCGCTTAATGGATAACCATGTGTTATCATTGGGTTTTTCTCAAAAATTTAGTTGATTGGATTTGCACCAATGTAAACCATAAGTTTCATACACAATAGAAGATATGAACGATCACAATAGAAGATATGAACGATTTAGCTTTTTTAAATACTGAACGGTGTTCCTCGATTCTATTTTATTTACAGGTACTGATCGTTGGTACTTCAAAAAGAATTGACTTTTGTTGTCTCAGTCTCTGATCTGAACGAGTCGCACATACACCCTAGTACATGTTCCTCGTCGCTGAGGGCATCCCCGAAGTGCAGGGGATTTCGTGACATTTCGGATTGGCTGTCTTGTATTTCTAATAAGTTGTTTAATGGTTGGCATACTGAATTATATAAATAATGGGCTGGTTTAGATTGGTTCTAACCGGGTAATTCTGAATTACTTCTCTTCAATATTCTCTTCAATATAAAAATAAAATATTGAAGAGAATATTGAAGAAAATATGAAACTAAACTTTTAATCTAAAAAGATATAAAATTTCAAATTGTAGATTTGTATGAAATCACTCCGATTTTTTATTGAACCGCTACAAGGTCAACAATTCCATGAGCTTGGGCTTCTGTTGCTGACATAAAAACATCTCTTTCCATGTCTTCGGATACAACCCATATAGGTTTGCCCGTTCTTTGTACATAAACCCTTGTGATAGTTTCGCGAACTTTTAGTAGTTCTTCCGCTTCCAAGACAAATTCTCCCGTTTGTGCCTCATAAAACGAACTACCGGGTTGATGAATCATTACCCTGATGATATAATATAAAAGGTTCTTCCATTTCGCATGATGAGGCGAGATAACGAAAAAACATAGAAAATTGAATAACCGTACAGGCATTTTTTGTGCATTGCATACGGCTCTACAATGGAATTTACGTTTTTGACCTTTCCGTTCATCAAAAGAAGAGAAAATATGGGTTCTATTATCCGGAGATCTCTAAATGATCCAATTACCAACCTTCTTTTTTTGGAGGAGTTCAAAAAAATACTATGATGGTTCCGTTGCTTTCTATATCTATATATTTTGAACTCGTCTGTGATTCAGCAATCCCAAAGTGTCTTTTTTTTTTTTAATATATATTTTGAAAATCAACTTCCGGTGTGAAAACAAAGTTTGTGACGCTGAAATGTGCCCACAACAGAATAGGTAAGATACCATTTGAAATACCCCTTCCTTATCTCATACTACTCTTTCGATACATAATCGAATCTTTTTAAAAATCTAAAAAA